AGTGCGTAAGAAAAGTCTATGTATTAAACACGTGCACTATATATCTTATTTGTCACCTCCTTTATTTTATAGAAGTTCTATTGGAGCAACGTAGGCCGTGCTGTATCCAAATTTCGATTTTATATTCCATCTATTTACTATTTAATGAAAAATTGACACCCAATAAATTCCTACTTATGCCCTATAGGCATCATATGGATAAGATATACCCAGATATATCTTATGTAACAATCTATCTTATAGGGTTTACATATACTCATAATTGCTATTATAATTGAAATCGAGAAGTCTCAAAAAAAAAAACGGATTAGTTATGTATATATATCAATTGTTATTTTCTTATGTCATTAAGTAAACACTATTTTAGATACAAATCCAATAATATTTAGTGAATTCACAGCCGATAGTTAATGGTTCTATTTTTTTTTTCGGAAAGATATTAAGGGGGGATATTTTCATCTATTTTGTATCAGTTTGGCGGCATGGCCGAGTGGTAAGGCGGGGGACTGCAAATCCTTTTTCCCCAGTTCAAATCCGGGTGTCGCCTGCTCAACACAAGACTAAAAAATCCTTAGTCTCTTCTACTGATATAACTCAACGAATTATTCTCCAGGGGAGGGCGGCTTTTGATACTTCTTTGATTCTAAACATCTGTAGAGGGCTGTAAATACTTGCGCCAAGGATTCACCAAAAGAAAAGATTAGAGTGATCGGTAAGTCTTGATAGCCCTTCCACTGGAGTGTCTACTAACTAGGCCTTGAATTCGATTGGCACTTTTTTTCTTTTCTATTCAGTAACCTTTGTTTAAAAGACATAATCGGGAGAGGGTAAGGATTAGATCAAATGGGGAATGGAGGTCTGTGATTGTGATGGATAGCGATCCGTCTTGATTCCCTATTTTTATGCCTTTTATTTAGTAAGGTCGAAAAAAGAAACACTGGATATTTTATTATCTTACATGTTCTATTAGTAACATCCCTCGATACTTGGAAGGACGTCACTACCTGTTGTTATTTTGCTTGGGCTTAATGTTTCCCGATTCTACTAGAAATCATATTAAGAATAAATGGGTTTAGGGAATTAGTTCATCAACAGTGTTGGTGCAGAACACCCCCCCTTTTTTTTGACTCTGCACCATTGATTCCACTATTATTAGTGAGCAATAATGGAATAATTCCTGCATATTCATAGAGATAGGGGACACAAGTCACATGGATATAGTAAGTCTAGCTTGGGCTGCTTTAATGGTAGTCTTTACATTTTCCCTTTCACTCGTAGTATGGGGAAGAAGTGGACTCTAAGGGTACTACTAAATTGAGTTCGCTTTTTTAACTGTCTAATACTCAAAAAAATAGTATGGTAGAAAGAAAAGAGTCATATATTTCTTTCTACCATACTATCCGATCTCATAGAATACTGCGGATTCTAGTCCGCTCATTTCATTTAAGACGAAAAAGAAAAAAGGGAATCCTTGCTAAGAACTCCGAAGTCAAGTTTCATTCAACTTAATTATTTTGACTGACTGTTTTTACATATATGATAAGTAAAAAAGCAGTAGGGACTAGAATGAACAGTGCAGTAGCAATAAATGCAAGAATATTTACTTCCATAATCTCATCTTTCGTTTTTTTTTTACTTCACAATAACTCGGGATTTAATCCCATAGAGATGATAAACCTTTCGCCTGTAAATTCAATGGGATGAATTACATCTCGATGATAATGATATTGACTCGGCCCAATATCGTGACTAACAATATCTGAGCTAGCAAATCGATTCACCGTCCAGAATTGTATAACATAAGAAGATCTTTTATCCATACCGAATCTTTCTAATCAAATAAAAAATGCCCTTTTTTCATTCTTTTTCGAAAAAAACTCTAGCCTTCCGGGTACAAGCATCTAATGAAATATCATCTAACTGCGTTTCCGCTTTCATTGGTTACAAATACAAACAAAGAATCGAGGGGAAATGGAAAGAAGGACAGGGTTAAGTTCTAAATTATGCTCCTTATCCCTCTTTCATCGCCCCTTTCATAGAAAAGGGTATGTCGGGACTGACGGGGTTCGAACCCGCAGCTTCCGCCTTGACAGGGCGGTGCTCTGACCAGTTGAACTACAATCCCCCAAAAATAAAAATAAGGTGTTAGGGATTAATTTAATCCTTTTGTTATTGCCAAAACGATTGAGAATCCATCGTTCAATGAACAAAAAGAGTCTTTTAGGTTCTTTGCTCTTTTCTTTAGACTTACAGATCGTGATATGAATCTAGATTATTAAAAAGATCAGAATTTATGAGAACAAAAAAGAGGAGTATATCTGAAAGTTTTTTCTTATTCTTTCTATAGCTAGCTATAGGATTATATAATGTGATCTTGGCTCAGCGAATCCTTGGGCCGAGCTGGATTTGAACCAGCGTAGGCATATTGCCAACGAATTTACAGTCCGTCCCCATTAACCGCTCGGGCATCGACCCCGGACAAATCAATTCTCAATCTATT